ACAGCACAACCGTTTTATTAGATTGAAATTGAATAACTACGTTCGATTTAATAAGTACCTTCCGTCACAAATTAAGTACCTTATGTCAGAATTTACGTACCGTGTGTCAATATTGGAAAATTCTATGGCTCGAACCTTTAGTATTATCTTATTTATTACCTGTGTCTACTATTTAGGCAGAATGCCTTCACCCCTTCTTACTAACAAACTGGAAAAACCCTTAACAATGGAAGAAGGGGGGGTAAGGGTAAGAAAGAAAGAGGGAGATGTAAAAATAGAGAGGGCTTTCGAAACGAAGGGGACTAAACATAAACAGGAACTCTTCTGGTTTGAATTTGTTGAAAAACTTCCTGTGATCCTTCTTTTTGATTATAAAGATTGGAATCGACCATTACGATACATAAAAAACAATGACAGGGATTTTAAAGGGGCTGTAAAAAGTGAAACGTCACAATATTTTTTTGATACATGCCGAAGTGATGGAAAACAAAGAATCTCTTTTACATATCCGCCCAGTTTGTCAACTTTTTTGGAAATGATACAAAGAAGAATAGACGAGTTCCCGCTCGAAAAACCATCCTATGATGAACTGTATAATCATTGGGTTTATACAAAGACCAAAAAAAAGAACAAGATAAAAAACGAATTACTTAATAGAATTAAGGCTCTAGACATGGGATTTCTTTCTCGGGATATACTTGAAAAAAGAACTAGATTGGTTAAGGATAATGATAAGACTCAAAAAAAAGACCGGCCTAATCAAAAATTATACTTGTCTCAAGAGTATGATCCTTTTTTGAACGGACCATATCGTGGAACACCCCAACAGTGGTTTTCACCTTCAATCCGAAATAAAACAAATTTTAGAAAGACAGTTAAAATAAATAAGATTCATGGTATCCTTCTTTCTGGTACTGATTACACTGATTACCAAGACTTTAAACAGAAAGAATTTGAACAGAAAATGGATCCATTTTCTAAAGAAGAATTTTCAATTTTGATACCCTCAGAAATGAATCTTTTTTTAACTTTCATCCGTAAATTTGTTAGAAAAACAAGATTGAGTCTCAATTTGAAGAGCCCTTCTTTTTATAAAAATTCTAAAGAAGAATTTTCAACTTTGATACCCGCAGAAATGAATCTTTTTTCAACTTTCATCCGTAAATTTGCTAGAAAAACAGCATTGAGTCTCAATTTGAAGGTCCCTTCTTTATTTTCAGAAAAAAAACATGATAAAAAAAGAAAAAAAAAATCTATTGGAATCAAAGAAATTGGTAAAAAAGTCCCTCGATGGTCATCCAAATTAATCAGCGAAATGGAAGCAGAATTTCTCGACTACGCACATGGGAGAGTGCAGAAAGAACCCCATCTTTGCTCAAGAGCAATGAAAGAAATAGTGCTATCTAAAGAGCCGAAAAATTTGGCTGATCCCTATGCGCGCCAAGACTACGCGATTTACCTAGATATGTTGAATGAGCCGGATTTTGAGCGAGACCTAATCATGAGTTCTACACGCGTTCAAAGGCGGAAAGTTATTATTTTGAAACTGCTTCACCCAAAGCCGCAGTCCCCGCTTTTTCCGGGCAGAATCAAAAGTGTCCTCGGTTATTTTTTTACTCATCCAATAAAATTTATTTTTATAAATTGGATGGGTAAAAGAACAAAATCCAAAATTGTAAATTCTACAAAAAAACAGACAAAAACAAGAGAGGAAAAAGCGAAGATCACATCCCAGGAAAAAAAAAGGGAAGAACTAATGCGGATACAAATGGAGGGCGTATGGGAAAACCTGCCATATGGACCGGGAATACGAAGTTCCTTATTACTAATGCAATCGTTTCTTAGAAAAAATATAAGTCTGCCTTTACTCATAATAGCTAAAAATATTGGCCGTTTATTATTTTTGCAAGTTCCTGAGTGGGCTGAGGATTTTCAGGAATTGAATAGAGAAAGGAATTTTCCATGCACCCATCTTGGTGTTGGACTAAACGATCAAGAGGTTTTGACCCATTTGATGGCAGAAGGTTTTGACATAAAAATCCTATACCCTTTCCGTTTGAAACCTTGGCACAGATCTAAGCTAAAAGCTCTTCGCAGAAATCGAATCAAAAAGAAAAAAAAACGAAATGTACAAAGGGAAGTGGAAGATGATTTTGGTTTTTTAACCATTTTGGGAATGGAAACTGAATATCCTTTCGGTTCTCCCCGAAAAAGATCTTCTTTGATGACTTCCTTTTTTAAACCCATTTTTAAGAAACTAAGAAAACAAATGAAAAAAAAGAAGGCTTTTAAAGATTTTAAAGTTCTAGGAGTTTTCAAAAAAGTAATATCAGAATTCTCAAAGAGAAATCAAATTCCATTAGTTAGATCGAAAAAAATAGATGAATCAAGTGAAACTAAAAAAGATTCTATAATCAACAATCAGATAATTGAAGAATCGTTTACTCAAATTCGATCTATAGATCGGGCAAATTCTTTACAGACAGAACAAAAAATGAAGAATCTAACTGAACAAGAAATGAAGAATCTAACTGATAGAACAAGCACAATCAAAAATAAAATACAAAGACTTACAAAAGATAAAAAAAAAGAAACTTCCGGAATAAATAGTAGTACAAATTCTAATGTAGAATCACAACCACTAAAAAGGATTTGGCAAATATTAAAACGAAGAAACGCTCGATTAATAAGTCAATTCCATTATTTAAAATTACATTATTTTCTCAAAATTTTTATTGAAAAAATATACATAGATATCTTTCGACGTATCATTAATATTGCCAGAATCAATACACAACCTTTACCAGAAAAAATTATTGAGAAATACATTTCTAATAATGAAAGAAATCAAAAAAAAATGAACTTTTTTTCGGTTTCGACTATCAAAAAGGCACGTTCTAATTATACTATTAGAACTAGTAAGAAGAATTCACATATCTTTTATGACTTATCTTCCTTGTCGCAAAGATATGTATTTTTAAAATTATCACAACCCCAAGCTATTAACTTGTCTAAGTTAAGATCTGCTCTTCAATATCATGGAACATCTTTTTTTCTTAAGACTGCAATAAAGGATTCTTTTGAAATACAAGGAATATTTCATTCCGAATTAAGGCATAAGAAACCTCGAAGTTATGATCAATGGAAAAACTGGTTAAGAGGCCATCCTCAATACAACTTATCTCCGATTAGTTGGTCTAGATTAATACCACAAAAATGGCGAAATAGAGTCAATCAACGTTGTACGGCTGAAAATAAAGATTTTCAAAAATGGAGTTCAGATGAAAATGAAAAAGACCTATTATTTCATTACACAAATCAAAATTTGTGTAAAGTATATTCAGTACCAAATCAACAAGAGAATTTTCAAAAATACTATAGATATGGTCTTTTATCATATAAAGCTATTAATTATGAAACTAAGAAAGACTCATTTATTTATGGATCAACATTACAAGTAAATAAGAAGAAAAATCTTTCTTATAATTACACTATACACAAATTATTTAATGTTAATGAGGATATTGATCTCAATAATTTTCTAAGAAGGGCTAATATTATTGATAGTGACAAAAAGCCAGATCGGAAATATTTTGATTGGAAAATGCAAAATTTTGCTCTAAGCCAATTTGATATTGATAATGATAATAAAGCTTTTCATTATATTCAAATTCGTCAAAATCCAGAGATCAATCCACCCAATTCCAAAGAAATCTTTTTTGATTGGATAAAAATAGATAAAGAAAGACTAAGTAACCCCGTAACAAATTGGGACTGCGAACCTTGGTTCTTCCCAGAACATGTGCTACTTTATACTGCATATAAAGTGAAACCGTGGATTATACCAAGTCCACTTTTTCTTGGAAATTTGTCTTTCCCTATTAGTTTTAGTGAAACTAATAAAGAGATTCAAACTCAAAAAAATTGGGATTTTATACCCATTGAAAAAAGACTTCTTGTATCAAGGACAGGAACAGAAATTATAGAAACACCTTCTGAGGACTTGTACATGAAAATAGGTGGCGAAGCGTTTAGAGGAAGAATAATAACCCCCGATTTAGTTCAGTATTGGCTTTTTCAATTGAAATGGTACAATTATTTTGTGGGGGAAACAATACCCGGACTAATGCGACAATTTTCAGCCCAGCTAGAGTGGAATCTAAATTACAAAAAAGTGAGCAAGTGGGTGATAACCTATCTGAGCAATAACCTATTGAGTATAAATCAACATCTCATTCGCTATGAAACTACACTAGAGATGGATGAACTGGGGCAACTTGAGGTAGTGATTCTCGAATCGAATCGTCTGTATCTAGGAACTTATAGCCAAATTATTATGTATCATACCATACGCATTTCGTTGGTTGATCAAAGTAAGCAAGAAATTAATCAAAAATACCGAAACCAAAGATATCTTAGCCATCAAAGAAGAACAGGAAATAGAAAGAAAAATCATTATGATTTTCTTGTTCCCGAAACTATTTTATCATCTAGACGTCGTAGAGAGTTGAGAATTCTAATTTCTTTCAATTTAAAGAATAGGAATGGTGTGGATAAAAATCCAATACTTTGCACCGAGCCTAAGATAAGAAACTGGGGTTTATTTTTGAATAAAAGTAAACATCTTGGTAGAAATCAAAAAAAATTAATGAAATTCTTAATGAAATTAAAGTTCTTTCTTTGGCCTAATTATCGATTAGAAGATTTAGCTTGTATGAATCGTTATTGGTTTGATACCAATAATGGGAGTCGTTTCAGCATGTTAAGGATATATATGTATCCACGATTCAAAATTCGTTGACGGTACATTCTTTCTCTATATTCCCTTGTATCAAGCTTTCAAAGGGCTCATTCAAGACTTACTCGAACAATACCCTATAATTAGAATTATAGGGTTTTATGAAAGGAAACAAAACGGCGTAACATCTGCCTTGTCTTACATCCCAGTTTCATATAAAATGCTACGATACTAAGTCAATGACGTATCAATTAGATCTACAAATGCATCAATGAAATCTTCGTAATTTTAGGTTTCAGTTATTCACTTTTGTGAGTGTAAAAACCCTCTTTTTATATCCCTATCCGAATCAAATTCAAAATTGGATTGATTCATATATATTATTAATTGATAAAATAAGCAATCCATAAAGAAATTCAAATTCTTGTGTAGACTACATTAAAATAGCCGGTATTATTATTACTGATCAATCAAATTCATATCTGTTCTGTAAAAGGGGGAGGGGGAAATTCTTTTATGCTAAAAGATGCATTCATTTCAATTATTTTGCAAGAGGAAAACAAAGAAAACAGAGGGTCCGCTGAATTTCAAGTAGTTAATTTCACCACTAAGATACGGAAACTTACTTTACATTTGAAATTGCACAAAAAGGACTATTCGTCTCAGAGAGGCCTGCTAAAAATTCTGGGAAAACGTCAACGGCTGCTGGCTTATTTGTCAAACAAAAACAGAATACGTTATAAAGAATTAATTGGTCAGTTGAATATTCGAGAAACAAAAAACAAAAGCTGATTAATTTGAAGAGTTGGTTTGAATTATTCGCTTCAATTGTAATGAACTTCTTTTCGCTTTCAGCAATTCATGGAAGAATGAATCGGGAAAAAACCTATGACTACGCCAGTTACAAGAAAAGACCTCATGATAGTCAATATGGGTCCTCACCACCCATCAATGCATGGTGTTCTTCGACTCATTGTTACTCTAGATGGAGAAGATGTTATTGACTGTGAACCAGTATTGGGTTATTTACATAGAGGTATGGAAAAAATTGCGGAAAACCGAACAATTATACAATATTTGCCTTATGTAACACGTTGGGATTATTTAGCTACTATGTTCACAGAAGCCATAACTGTAAATGCACCGGAGCAGTTAGGCAATATTCAAGTACCTAAAAGGGCCAGCTATATCAGGGTCATTATGCTGGAGTTAAGTCGTATAGCTTCGCATTTGTTATGGCTTGGCCCTTTTATGGCAGATATTGGGGCACAGACCCCTTTCTTCTATATTTTTCGAGAAAGAGAGTTGATATATGACCTATTCGAAGCGGCCACCGGTATGCGAATGATGCATAATTTTTTTCGTATCGGAGGGGTAGCTGTTGATTTACCTCATGGATGGATAGATAAATGTTTGGATTTTTGCGATTATTTTTTAACAGAGGTTGCTGAATATCAAAATCTTATTACACGCAATCCTATTTTTTTAAAACGAGTTGAAGGAGTAGGCATTATTGGCGGAAAGGAGGCAATAAATTGGGGTTTATCGGGACCAATGCTACGAGCTTCCGGAATACAATGGGATCTTCGTAAAGTTGATCAGTATGAGTGTTACGACGAGTTCGATTGGGAAGTCCAATGGCAAAAAGAGGGGGATTCATTAGCTCGTTATTTAGTACGAATCAATGAAATGGCAGAATCCATAAAAATGATTCAACAGGCTCTAGAAGGAATTCCGGGGGGGCCCTATGAGAATTTAGAAATCCGACGCTTTGATACACTAAGAGATCCGAAATGGAATGATTTTGACTATCGATTTATTAGTAAAAAACCTTCTCCGACTTTTGAATTGTCGAAGCAAGAACTTTATGTGAGAGTTGAAGCCCCAAAAGGAGAATTGGGAATTTTTCTGATAGGAGATAAGAGTGTTTTTCCTTGGAGATGGAAAATCCGACCACCGGGTTTTATCAATTTGCAAATTCTTCCTCAGCTAGTTAAAAGAATGAAATTGGCTGATATTATGACGATATTAGGTAGCATAGATATCATTATGGGAGAAGTTGATCGTTAAAATGATAATTGATACAACAGAAGTACAAGCTATCAATTCTTTTTCGAGATTGGAATCCTTAAAAGAAGTCGATGGGATCATATGGATGCTTGTTCCTATTTTCAGTCTTGTATTAGGAATCACAATAGGTGTACTAGTAATTGTTTGGTTAGAAAGAGAAATATCTGCAGGGATACAACAACGTATTGGACCTGAATACGCCGGTCCTTTTGGAATTCTTCAAGCTCTAGCAGATGGTACAAAATTACTTTTCAAAGAGAATCTTCTGCCATCTCGAGGAGATATTCGTTTATTCAGTATCGGACCATCCATCGCAGTCATATCGATTCTACTAAGTTATTTAGTAATTCCTTTTGGCTATCATCTTGTTCTAGCTGATCTCAGTATCGGTGTTTTTTTATGGATTGCAATTTCAAGTATTGCTCCCATTGGACTTCTTATGTCAGGATATGGATCAAATAATAAATATTCCTTTTTAGGCGGTTTACGAGCTGCTGCTCAATCAATTAGTTATGAAATCCCATTAACTCTATGTGTGTTATCAATATCTCTACGTGTGATTCGTTGAGACATAAAATTGACCCTACTTCTTTTCTTTCTAGAAAGGGCCTTTGCTGAGTTGAATATATATTTTTCTTTTTGATTCATCATTCGGGTTGATGAACTAAACCAGATAGTTATATGAGTGAAAG